CTCATCCTCTTTATGATAAATGATCCATTTGCCCCGAAATGACCCAGTCCAATAGGGAAATCCCAATTCCGTGGGCCTTTCGATACAATCAAATAGATTGCCACAAGGGCGCCATATTCTAGGAGCCCAAACTATGTGATTGAAGAAATCCTCCTCTATCTGTTGCGGATCAAGGGCCCCTTCCCCTTCTTCAAACTCCGATTCGTATTTTTCATATAGAAATCTCTGATCAACGATAGAACAAGATCCATTTTGCATCATATCTAACTGATTCCTTGGTTCGGACCGAAGAAGTAATGTCACTCGATTATTCTCAAACTGACTGCAATATTTTTCTGTCCGTGAGGATCCCGCCAGAGCGCCCTCTACTTCTAATAGTAATAATAGTAATAGGCCATGAACTAGATCAGAATCATTCTCAACGAATCCATAAGAAGTGATCCAATCTTTTTCATCGTGTCTGGATGAAGACCAAAGATCTTGAGCGACCGATCCGGCAGAACAACTCAAAAGATAAAGAAGTATCGTGAATTTCTTCATGCTCGTTCCAAGTTCGAAGTACCATTTGTACAAATAAGAATCCCCTCCCTTACATGATTTCTTCTTCATATAGATAGATATAGGATCTATGGGGCAATTACTTAGAAGTACATTTTGTGTAACAGCCCTTCCTATCTGATAGAAAAGGATCCCATGATCCTGAACCGATCTTATCCGGGATCGAAAATCCCAAGTTTTTCTATGAAGAGCTGATCTAATTGTATTAGTTTCTATAATGGATTTCTTCTGTGTAATACTAATTGATAGGGCCTCATTGATAAGTGCTACAAGATCTCGCGCATTGGAACCCATGGTTATGGACCCGAATCCGTTAGTATGGAACATCTTCTTTTCCAAGTGAAATCCCCTAGTATATGAAAGAATGAAAAAGTGCTTTCGTTGTTGTGGAAGAAGAAGCCTTCGTATCTTAATGCATGTATTTAATTTATTCGGAGCTATTAGAGCGGGATCCACTTTTTGGGGAATATGAGTCGAAGCAATAACAAGAATCTTTCCAGTGGAACATCTTTCACAATCCCTGGAGAGATAGTTCTCTAATAGACCGAGGGATAAGTAATTCGACTCATTCACATGCAGATCATGAATGTTTGGAATCCATATTATGCAAGGAGACATTGCTTTTGCTAATTCGAATTGAAGGGTGATATCAAATCGGTCTATTTTCGGCGTCATATACATAGTTAGCAGCTCCGTATCAATATCAAGGTCATCATCACTATCATCAATATCGTCACTATCATCAATATCGATATCGTCACTATCATCAATATCGATATCATCAATAAGATAACCTTTAGGCTTGTCATCCAGGAACTTGTTCGGAAATACCGTAATGAAAGGAACATAGGAGTTTGTCGCTAGGTATTTGACCAAACAGGATCGTCCAGTTCCTATAGAACCTATCACTAAAATACCTCTAGAAGGGGATAGGGCTAAGCGGAGCGAAAAGGGTTTTCCATGAGGAGATGGGGAATGAAAACTATTAGCCCCACACGAGGTTTGTGAATAAGTGATTGTCTGATAATGAGCAAGGAATATCCGTCTTTCTGCTAAACAGGATCTATTGAACTCATAATTCATTAGATCCTTTTGATGAATGTCAACTAAGTATCGTAAGGAAATTGATCCCGGTTGTTCAATCATTTGATAACCAGAGTCATTCTTTGATAAATGATCACTATGAGTCAGACTCAATAGAATTTGATCAATCCTTTTTTCTGTCGTTAAGGTGGAGAACTGAACCAAGAATTCTCTTTCTTCATCATCAATCGAATCACTGTTCGCGACCCAGAATTCTATTTTCTCATCAATCCAATCACCGTTCACGTTTTTTCTTTTTCTTATCAATGAATAGATCTCTTTACTTGTACGACTTAGATGTCTCGTATTTCTCGAAAAAAGGATTCGATTGATGGGATTTGGTATGATACTTACAAGATCGATGAGATTGATCTTCCAATATTTATTCTTAGAACGTATTGATTTGACCCCATAAGCGGGACCACCACCCAATAGCATGTTGCCACCAGAAGCAGAACCCCGTATTTCTTCCAGAGAATCTCCTAATTGTTCCAGAACAACTAGAAAGAGATTCTTTAACCAGAAAGGATTCAGTTCAGATGTAGGATACCTATCCAGAAGTTTTCGAAATTCCATCATGTATGATGGAATCATCAAAGATTTGATCTTTTCTAACTCTGTCTGTAACTCACTAGAGGCTCGGGAAACAAAGAGAAGATGTATACGAACGAGATATCCAGCAACAAGAAGAAGGAAAAATATGGAATAGAGGAACTCCCGAGCATTTGTTGATCTCAGATGTGCCCATATCAATGGAACGGGTGACTCATTATTTCGATGAATCATTTCTTCGGACAGAAGAAGATTCTGTAAACATTGACTCGAAATCTCACTTATCGGAGTCCATTGTGGAAGAATC